GAAGCCTTAGAAGGGAGCACTCGTGGCACACTTACTATATCCCATTCCAGCCTCACCTTACCTTTTCGTTAACTAACCTACCTACCTTGCTTTTCAAATACAAATAGAAAACCACTCAGGTCAATAGCTCCTTTCATCATGGGTCACTGTCCCTAATCAATTCCATTTTGATCACTAAAAAAGACCTCCGCAGGACCTTCACCCGGAAGACAGAATCAAAGGTAGACAACAGTAAGTTGTTTCACTTCAGTCAGAGGTAAGGCAGAAAAAGGGAAAAGGAAAGGTTAACATCCTTCCAAGGGAAATATAAACTTCAATATACCTTGGATTTCCCTGCGGAGACTGTCAAGGACCAGGAAGTTCTCGTGTGCCTTGATCTTCGGAAAGCCTTGAGATTCCATATCCTGGATTCCCCTTCCTTTTCTTCCCTTCTATACGAGGAGTTTCCCATTTACATGCTTTCCTCGGCCAAGGGAGGCATGCAAGGCGGCCAAGAAGGCCTTAAGGGCAGATAGGGAATACACATGGGTATGTCTATAGGCTCTATTCAAGGGATGGGAAATGCAAAAGGGAAAGGCCTCGGAATGATACCGGTTTTTATGTATCCCACGTGGGTAATCCATGGCTTTTTCCCTGGGTTTCCTCGAATTCCTGACTATAAGGGCTGTCCATAATTACATTTCTATAGCCTAAAGGGTAGGAATGCCCGCCAGAGAAGGATCTTTGGAGCCCATATCAAGGGAGCAGGACACCTTCCCAAGGGTGGTAAGCATGGCATGGGGACCAAAAACAAGAGATTAGATCCCTCTCTCCTTGATACAAGAACACACAGAAAAGTCCCGATACCGTCTCCGGAGGGGGGTAGGAATGACACACCTTTTTTATGGCGTACTCTACCATGCCCTTTTTCCCGGGGTTTGATAAAAATTTCACTTAGATCGGAGTGCAATAATTACTGTCCTGCAGCTCAAGTGGTAGATATGCCCAAAGCGAAGAGGTCGGAGGGAATACACCCCGGAAAGTCCTCCCTTTGATAAGAGTCAGTTTTGCTACTCGTACTAGAATTCTATTCTTGACTGGATCGTGAGCATATATGAAATCAATCGAAAGCATTGGTACCACCCCCTTGGTTGGAATGACTCTGTCTCACTGGCAGGCATCTTTCGACCTGAGGTTCACTGGCTCAAGGGCAGGACAGCTACTTACTAGCTTGAGGAACCGAGCTAACAAAACGCCTAGAACCTGGTCTTTAAAGCCTTGAACCAAGTGTGGGATCAAGCCCTTTCCTTCCCGCCTTTCCTGGTCTTTGAGTTAGAGTGGAAGTTGAAGTGGATTGAGATCTTAGGATCTAGCTAGATAAGACTTATTACACACACCTTGGTAAAAGCCTCTTGGGATGTAAGGGAAAAGGCATTAGAGGGCGACCCTAAGGTCACTCTAATATTAAAACTTTAGAAAACTAACTTGATCTAGCCTTAGCCCTTGACTCATATGGCTTTCTTTCAAACTGACTCGTCGGGAAGCTTCATCTCAAAGCATGAGACTAGGTTTACACTGAGAGCCTAATAAGGGACTACTTCATTGAGACTGCTAGAAAGAAGAAAGATCAATATAGTACTTACTTTAAGTATAAGCTAAGCACCTCTTGCATAATCAACTGCTTGGTAGTCAGATAGAGAAGAACTTGGAAAATTCCTTCGCTCCAACACTTGTTACAGCATAAGGAGACCGGGAACTATAACATAAAAAGAAAAAGGAGATAGATCGAAGGTAATAGGAAATCCCTAAAAGTGACCCACATCTACTCAAAGAGGTTAGAATACTGGAAGAATTGAAACTAGTAGAAGTGCTAATGCAACTACTGCTACACTGGCTGACATTGACGATGGTGGGGAATCCGTGCTCTCACTATGCTTTGCTTGCTTTCTTCTCTTATGCAATTTAGAGTTAGATATGCCGGTTGTCGCATATCTGTTATAGCATATCAGCTGTTAATAGCTGTTTTCCCTGCTTGATAAAGCAATTGTTCTTGCCACCCCTTCCAAAAATCCTATCTCGTATATGCTTTAACAGTGCCCTCTTTTTTCTACCAATTGTTTCTGGCAGGCCTAGGTACTTTCCATCTCCTCCAAGAAGCCGGGGAAGGATATATGCCAACAAGGAATGGTAAAAGCAGAGATGGTTTACAAATTAGCTAATCAAACAATCTCTGAAGCTAGGGCTATACCAAGGAGCGGAGCACAAGCGAACCGTCACTTGCGAAGCTTAGCGCTCAAAGAAGTCCTCTGATCCTGGTGCGATGCCTATCGAAATCACAAAAGATGCCGTATCCACGTCCAATTCAAAGTGTCTTGCATTTGCCGATGTAGTTGCCGACAACAGCTTCTTATGAGCCTGAATGGCATCTACCCAGCTGAAGATTTTGTTAAACGTAATTAACTATTCGAGCTCAGAGCGATGAAAAAAGCATTTTCGGGAGGGGAAAGAGGAAAGCGTCAGTCAGCCTTAAGGTATGGAATCGGCATTCTCGTTAGCTTTTTTAGTTGAGGTAAGGCCAGCAAGTTCGTTCCTTGGCCTCTTAGTTTAAGCTCTTGGATGATCTAATCCGGATAGACAGTCCAGCAGGTAAGCTAAAGCTTGACTATAATTTGATCTCCCAGCAAGTAGTCCGATTAGAGTCAGTCAGGTAGTGAGTTAGGGCGCTCTTAGCCTTTCTTTGCTTGATTTCCATTCTTATCTCATCTATCTTGGATTTCGCCCCTTGAGAAAAGGGATTCTCAAAAAGAGTTGACCAGGCCTTGTAGAAGCGAAGATCGATGTCCGTCCCAGTCTCATTCAACCAGGACCGTGGACCTACTCCTTTCATGCCTCACCCAAAATACATCCACTCTGTAAGGGGATTCTAAGAGAACTCTTGTCTAGGAGTCAAAAAGAGGTGGAACTTATATTCTATATATAAGCTATTTCGCGCTGAGCGAGGCTGCTTTCCCTCCTAACTAACGAGTAAGAAGTCAAACCAGATATTAATTGAAGGAGCAGATATGCGAAAGTCTATCCTACTCAAAGTGGTCTCATGGAATTACGACACTAATGATCAAGCTAAAGAATCAGCGCAGACAGTTTCCAATCTGGCCGGGCTGCTCTCGCTGGGGAAGGCCGGTGAATAACTTCCCTCGATAGAAGATGTAGTAACTGTGGCTAGTCTAGCTGGGCTGGTTGTGCTGCCAGTTTCTCTCTTATCTGTCAGATGGGAAGGGAATTGGCCTTATGACTGACTGCAGCAATTGGAAAGAAAACGACTCTTTCTTTGGCTTAACAAGATAGAGAGCTGGCTGACTTTTCTTTTCCGGGGGACTGATGTAAAGGCTTTAAAAGGGCACCCACTGCGTATAAGAGAACTCCCAAGCTTTCTCCTAAGAGAACTCAAAAATGGCTTAAAGGTTTCTTGCTTGGCTGTAACAGAACTCCCAAAGAAACCCCTACTTTTGATTTAGTTTATTCCTAGCTCCTTCTGGCTTGAAAACTGCTTTCAAACTTCCTTGCTTACTGACTTCATTGCCCTAGAAGAATCCTATAAACTGCTTGCCTATAGTACTTTCTGGTCTTGCTTGATAACTAGCCTGCACCCCATTATCTCCTATCGACTGCATTCGATTGATCGTATGGATCACCGAAAAAGGAGATTTCCACTTATACAACTAGAACTCAAAACCCAGAAAAATAGTTGAAGAAATTCTTCAACTAGATAGCACTAAAACAACTGGCTATGTAAGGAAGGAAACCTATGTCGTAAATAGAATCAAATTCAGCCTATACAACTGCATGGGAGCACTTATGACTAAAAAGAAATGCATGACTCGGCCTATAGCTTGACTTTAGGCTAAGCCTTTCTCTAGAATCCTGGGAACCTTAGAACCTTGGGAGAGATTCCCTACTGCCTTAGGAAATCAAACAGCTATCCCTGCTTGAGAAAGTGTTTTAAACTCACTTGCTTAGAATACTCCTGGCTCTCACGCTGGAACGAAAGTCGCTCTACTGTAAAGTGGAGGAACGAAAACTCAAACCGCAGAGAAGAGGTCAGGGAAGGAAAAGCAGAGACAACCGCATGGAAGCAAACTGGAACTAGGCCTTCAACCGGCTCGAAAGCATTAGGAATGGGAGAAAGTACCTCAAGGCCTTAGCAGCATTCCTTTACAACAATAGGGAATGGAACTAGAACTCTAACTGGCATTGGATCTAAAACCCCAAGGAAAGAAAAGTCTCTCTTAGCCCTATAACCTTCTTGCCTGGCCTACTATATAGCCTGATAGATTGGCCTTGCCAGCGTAGGATTCCCCCGCACCCCCTGTAAAATGCCCGCTATCAATAATAGCTTTAGGCATGAGAAAAAAAAGGTTTCACACCTATACACCCAGATCCTCCATCCATATAAGCTTGCTTTTTTTCTTTACTTACGATTACGATCAGGGACATATAAATCATAAGCCAGAAGGAAAGAAACTCACTTACACCTTATTATCCGATGCAAAAGCATAAGCTCGCTCAAGCAAGAAAGCAAAATCAGTCTTTGCTCCGGGAAATAAAATTCCTTGCTTCTTGAGCTGGTACAAGAACTAAAGCAAAAAGGAGTTCACCTGATTAAGACGATAGGGCTATGCTGGAAATGAACCCCCTCGCTCTCAGTTACTCCCTCTGCTCCGTCCCTTTCACCGAAGGAAGGTGCTTTTCTAGCGTGAAGTGAGACAGCAATGCCCGGGAAAAGCATGAATAGAAGGAGAAAGAGCAAGAATAGCAAGAGCAATTCGTACTCTTACAGTTTACCCTTAGCCGGAGCACTTGCTAACACACTAGTATGGAATGGAAAGAGCGGATTCAAGCTTTGAGAAGAAGAATCAATCACCAATGCTTCTAGACCCCAATTACCAGTCACTCGAGATAGGACTTCTCCGACCTCCATGGTTACCGGCTTCGAAGACTTGGACGGAGGGGAAGACAAGTCAACTCAAGAATACACTGCTTTGACATCCTCAAGTGACAAATAAAGGGGAGGAACTGAACTACCTTACACTTATTGGAATCCCTAGACTACTGATAGAAAGAATTTCCAACTCGACGGAATAAATCTAGCAAGAGAAAGAAAGGATGAAAGAAAGACATACGAATTCCCTTCTAAAGGGGCCTAGGTAATAGCCTAAAAAAAAAAAAAAATCAGGAATTGCTCCGGAGATGCGTTCTTCGAACTCTTCATTGGCAACCGAAGAAGAAGGAAGCTAAACAATGGGTCTTTCTTTGCTCTTGAGTGTGGGGAGTTCGTCAACTTCAGTCTGCACTGCCTCTGGACTAATGATTCTTTCCTTCTCTGAGCTCCGGTGTGCTCCACAGTGACTGATTGAGCAACAAGAGTAATACCCGAAGCAGCTAGCAGTTTTTCTGTCTGAGGTTCTGCTTCCCTGGCAGAAGCCTCAACCTGAACCTCCTCTGGAGCAGCCTCTACCGATAGTTGTTCCCTATCTCGACCTTCGGTGGGTGCTATAGCAGGAGGCTGTCTGTCATCAGGGACGTTGTTTTCAGCATTTTCTGGTGGGCTCTCTGTGTGCAAATCTACATCTATCCTGGAGGCTTCGTTGCCGCCAACCTGTGCATCATTCTTTTCTGCAGCATCTCCCACATCTTCAGCAGTTGGAGCTGCTACTTCTTTTCTTCCTCACTGGTTGATGACTTGGCCGTGCTAGTGGCTTCAATGGCCTCATCCTGGACAATTAGTTCAACACTACTCGTTTTGTTGGCAATGGTTCTTCAACGATTGGAATGGTTGCTTGTTCTCCTTCCAACCTCTCCGGAACCATTTTTGCCATAGCCTCTAAGACCATGGCCGGAGTGCTTCTTGCTATTGGCTTCGGCTGGATATGTTCATCGCCACTGGCATCATGCACATGGATGGTTTGCTCCTGAGCAACTGGTTCCACAGTTTCTTTCTTCGCAGCCATCTTTGCTTCTTGCTCAGCAGCCTCCTTTCTTTCTGCGGCCTCAAAGTCTTCTTTATGTTATACGTAGCAACTCTTCTTGTTCAATCCTTTAATCGGAACGACGAGAGAGTGACTAAGCCGAAAAGGCCAATAGCATTTTCTCTAGCAAGTGTATTCAAAATACCACTATATGAGAATGAGATAAAGCCTCAGCTTTTTTCGCCGTTTCGTTTGTTTACACCTTCCTTTTGAACTCAGCTTTCACGTCTTTAATCCTCGATTGAGCTAGTCACTGGCGAACGCTTCCAAAAGAGACCTACCTCTACTCTAAACAAGAGCCTTCGGGTATCAGACTAGCTTAAAAACGTAGTACGTAAGGATATAGTTCCTTTCCTCAAAACCAGTCATCCGAGTGTGGCCCTGCGACATGTGCCATATTTAGGTTGCTTGCGACTGAGACTTTTAGGGATTATTTCCATCTTCCCTTAATTAAGGGATTTAGATAACATCCAGTCGGGAAAGAGCCACTACTTGGTTCAATAATTAATTGAAGGAAAATTATATTCCTCTTCGACATCAGATTCTTATCCTCTTTTCCGGGGGAAATGATGTTTTATTCTCTACGGCCCAAGGAAAAAAGTGGTCTGCTTTATTGAATCTTATTTCAGCAAGGGGTGTCGCTTTCGTTTTCAATAAGGACGTTTAGTAGGAGGTACTTGCCCTTAGAACCATAAACATTTGCGAGTCGCCTTTTTACATGAAAGGTGGGTAGGGGATCTTAATACTGCCAAAGAGCTCGAGTAGATTCATGAATGTCCTGGAATTTCAGTATGGGCTTAACAGGTCGAGAGAGTCTTATGCCGCGCAATCTCTTGCCGAATCTATTTATACTATGTTAAATCCATAACTCGAGAACACACATTTGCGAATCCGGCCCTCTTTCGTTCGTCGTGATTGCTTTGATTGCTCTGAAAACACCCCCTCTCACTCAGGGGTAGCGATCAGATCTTCCTGCTTCAGCGGTTACGAATGGCGATTCTTACCACAAAATTAGACATTCCACTTTGAATGCTGTTTTCTTTCGCTTTGTTTTGGCTTCCATCCCTGAGCTTTAGCCCTTGCTTTCTTACGAAGAAGAGGCTTTCTCAGATCATATGGGGGAATAAAACTCAACAACCGGTCGTTCAAGTTCAAGAAGCAAATCTAGAAAAAGGGAAAAGTAAAAGACTTGGAGAAAGAAATAAACTTGGAATTTTGGCATAGAAGAAGAATTCATCCATATAAGAAACAAAGAAAAAGATTTCGTGGGGGTGGCGCTGGAGCCAGATCAATCCGACGCGGGATCTATAGGCTCCGAATATCCAGTTTAGGATCCCCTTCTATAACGGGACTGGAACGGGCGAAGCCATTGGATTGATTAGCCCAATTGGGCGAACAGGAATGTGGTCGTCTAGATCGTACCTGCGGAAAGATTAGGTGGACCCCTATACATTCATTGATTAGACCGAAACCAATCGAAGCGATCGAGCTACCC